AATTAATCAAAATTAATATATAATATAAAAGACCACAAAACCAATAATCTTCAAAAGATTTCAATATATATATATACGAAACCCTTTTTTGAAATTAGACTATTCTTTGAGTCCAGCTAATTCAGATTATTCCAATGTTTGTATTTGTTGCACAAAAAAACTTTTTGAGTTCCCCGTAGAAAGAGATTTCGCTAACGAAAAAGCTTTCAATGCTACCCAATATGCCTTCTTCTTCCAAATTGTTTTCCGAATCCTTTTTTTTGATATAGAAGTGCGTTTTTTTGGAGCTGCCATTCCAAAATTAGACTAGTTTGTTTATTGCTATAGTTGGATGTGAAAGACATCTATTGTTCAAAATGAATTGTTCTTTAATTAGATTAGACATAGATCTATCTTATCTATTTGTTTTTCTAAATTATACTATTCTACTCCTTTTCATAAGGAATGTGGATATGTAAAAATAACATAGTCTTTTTTTTTCCTAATAATCGTTTATGTAATTCTTATAAACAAAAAAACTATCCTTTTCTATTTATATTATATATCGTTCTATTTTGGTCATATTGGATTTATACATGGAATAAAATACATCAAAAAGTTTAAGAACCCAACCCTTATCTTTATCCCGCCTACTTGGTCGATTAAAAGATACATGATTTTAAAAAATCATGTATCTTAATTCCTTTTTTCTATCTAAAGTAAACTGTTGAATATCATAACCTTTTTTACAAACTTTTTCCAAAGATATATGTCTTTTTCTTGGAATGGAAAATCAAAAATTAGTGCCGAAACAAATTAATGATTCGGAATCAAAAACTACAAAAAGAATTCTTATCTTTTTGAATCAGATGGATTGTTTTTTATGATTCATATCAAAATAAACTAATATTTTTCGTTTTGGTGTAATAATTTATCCCCACTCTCTGGATATAAATTATTGTATAATAATAATTTAAAAATTGGAATTTCTTAATATTATTAATCTTTTAATATTCTATTAATAAAAAAAAAAGTGGATTTTTCACTAGTAATTTGGTCATATCATTTGACTCATTTTCACTTCGTACTTTCAACTATTGGAAATATTGGACAAAAATTCAGAATAATGAACAATAGATAATTCTATTTCTATCTTAATTTTCATTTTTTTATTAACTGAACCCTTTCAAAAGAGATAAAATTGGCGAATAAGAAACAAAACTCATTAAGAATCCTTTTTTTTGTTTTTTTTTTTTTGTATGGAATATACACATCAATTTTCATGGATCATACCCTTCATTCCACTTCCAGTTCCTATGTTAATAGGAGTGGGACTTCTCCTTTTTCCCGCGGCAACAAAAAATATTCGCCGTATGTGGGCTTTTCCTAGTGTTTTATTATTAAGTATAGTTATGATTTTTTCGGTGGATCTGTCTATTCATCAAATCAATAACAGTTCTATCTATCAATATGTATGGTCTTGGACTATAAATAATGATCTTTCTTTAGAGTTTGGCTACTTGATCGATTCACTTACTTCTATTATGTCAATATTGATTACTACTGTTGGGATTCTGGTTCTTATTTACAGTGACAATTATATGTCTCATGATGAAGGATATTTGAGATTTTTTGCTTATATGAGTTTTTTTAATACTTCAATGTTGGGATTGGTTACTAGTTCGAATTTGATACAAATTTATATTTTTTGGGAATTGGTTGGAATGTGTTCTTATTTATTAATAGGTTTTTGGTTCACACGTCCTATTGCGGCAAATGCTTGTCAAAAAGCGTTTGTAACTAATCGGGTAGGGGATTTTTGTTTATTATTGGGAATTTTGGGTCTTTATTGGATAACAGGTAGTTTGGAATTTCGGGATTTGTTTGAAATATTCAATAACTTGATTTCTAATAATGAGGTTAATCTTTTATTAGTTACTTTGTGCGCCTTCCTGTTATTTGGCGGTTCAGTTGCTAAGTCTGCCCAATTCCCCCTTCATGTATGGTTACCGGATGCTATGGAAGGGCCTACCCCTATTTCCGCTCTTATCCACGCTGCTACTATGGTAGCGGCGGGAATTTTTCTTGTAGCCCGCCTTCTTCCTCTTTTCATAGTTATACCTTCCATAATGAATGGAATAGCTTTCATAGGGATAATAACAGTAGTATTAGGAGCTACTTTAGCTCTTGCTCAAAAGGATATTAAGAGAGGTTTGGCCTATTCTACAATGTCTCAATTGGGTTATATGATGTTAGCTCTAGGTATGGGCTCTTATCGAGCCGCTTTATTTCATTTGATTACTCATGCTTATTCAAAAGCATTGTTGTTTTTAGGATCCGGATCCATTATTCATTCAATGGAAGCTATTGTTGGATATTCTCCAGATAAAAGTCAAAATATGGTTCTTATGGGCGGTTTAACAAAACATGTGCCAATTACAAAAACTGCTTTTTTAGTGGGTACACTCTCTCTTTGTGGTATTCCACCCTTTGCTTGTTTTTGGTCCAAAGATGAAATTCT